ATTAAGGATAGGGGTTCATTCAGGAATGAACAATTTTACTTATCCAGTAAATTAAATATAGGGTTAGGGTATACTAGTGAATACTAGGTAAAATAGTTATTTGATAAATATCAATACAATGAATTGTTTCAAGACCTACCATAATTGACATCATAACTAAATTCATTAGAGTGATACATGTATCCACTAATTTAACATAGATCCAAGATATTTCATTGAATCATTGATAAAGAGATTCGGAGTGGCCTTTGAAACAAATTTTTTAGTGAAAAGAATTCTATAGAATCGTGAAAGACGGAAAGATCCTTCGTATCGAGTCATACCATTCCATTATATTGACAATTTAAAAAAACTATTCATACTATGAGCATAGTATGATGGCGGTCGTGCAAGTATGCCCCCATCGTCTAGCGGTTCAGGACATCTCTCTTTCAAGGAGGCAGCGGGGATTCGACTTCCCCTGGGGGTAGGGTGCTACGAAAGGAAGTTGATCGTGGATTATCAATAAGCCTGGAATTGATTCTTCCTGGGTCGATGCCCGAGCGGTTAATGGGGACGGACTGTAAATTCGTTGGCAATATGTCTACGCTGGTTCAAATCCAGCTCGGCCCAATAATTCGCCGATCCACCCTGAAATGATATAACCCATTTGTTGCTATTTCAGAAATGTCCGATCCCCCAATACGGAAGAGAAAAATTTTCTGATATATCTATACCACTACTTATTGACGCTATTTTTACAACAAATTCCTTGCTAATGATCTAGATTCATATCAGGATCTCTAAGTATAAAGTCAAGTTTAAGGAAAAGAGTAAATAAAATAACTTTTTTCATTGAAAAAGTTATTATCCAATTGATTTGGCAATACCGAAAGGATTAGTAATAATCCAGGCTGCTCTCACTAAAGTTAATATACATATGGGTATCAATATATCACACTCGCGGCTCTGTTACAACACGCTAATTCTAATCTAAATTGAAAGGGTTACAATGAAATAATAAAATATGTATACTTTATTTTATAATGGTATTTACTTGGGATTGTAGTTCAATTGGTCAGAGCACCGCCCTGTCAAGGCGGAAGCTGCGGGTTCGAGCCCCGTCAGTCCCGACGAATCCAAATTCAATAAAAAAATATATAAATTCATCTCTCTATTTTTTGTGAAAAGAAGTACAAATAGCAGAATTTCATTCCCAACGGCGATCCCTCTTTTTTTTTTTTTTTTGTTTCACATTTATCATCAAACAAATGGGGTAATTTCCATTTCTTCTATTAGTACGGATTTGATGGGAGAGAGACCTATATGGATTAGTACAATTATTATTTTATTAGTACAATTATTTTATTAGCATCAGATTGAGGATTCCGCGGGATACCGTACTGGGTCTGGCTTTTTATTTTTTTTGATTACTCCCGATCTGTGGAATAGAGTTAGAGTACTGTATGTTTCCCGGGAGTACATAAATGGAATTTGTACGATATAAAATAAATTTAACATAGTTACTGCGATAGATTTAATCTTAAAAGTATATCCTTTTCTGGCCCTATTTTGTGTAACCTCAATTTCTAATTTCACTAATTTGAAATAGTCTATCTCATTCAAATTTCACATTGAGCTTTTGATATATGCGTCCCGTTACTAATTCAAGTAAAGAGGATTTAAAAAATAAAGATCAAACAAGGATCACTTTTTTATTAACGAGGTAATGAAATTTTTTTTTTATAAGGGTTTTTTCCTTGAAAGAACAAACCTTTTAACTTTATATATAAATAGTTAATTTAATGGAATATTATATTTTTTATACCAGAACTTGTACTCGTCTTTATGATACTTCTTTTGTTTTCCAAGAAGATTAGATCATTAAAAAAAGGAGTTTAGAACTTAACTCCTTCCTTTTTTTCATTTAGCTTCGAGGGTTGGGTGGGGTTTGTTTAGAACCAATGGTAAGTGGAAAGGTGGTTCGATGATACTTCATCAGATGATTGTACAAAGAGGGTGGTAGATTATAGAAAAGAAATAATGTAAAAGAATTATAAATAAATAAAAAAAAAATAAAGGAATTATTGAGTGGATCAGGAATCAAATTTTGAGTTCGGTATGGATAAAAGATCTTCCTATGTTATACTATTTAATTCTTGACCATGGATCGATTTGATAGCTCAGATATTGTTATTCATGATATTGATCCGATTCGATATCATCGGGATGTAATTCATCCCATTGAATTTACAGGCGAACGATTTATTATCTCTATGGGATTAACTCCCGAGTTATTGCGAATTAAAGAAAAATTAAACAATGAGATTATGGAAGTAAATATTCTCGCATTTATTGCTACTGCACTGTTTATTCTAGTTCCTACCGCTTTTTTACTTATAATATACGTAAAAACAGTCAGCCAAGGCGATTAATTTAAATTAAACTTGACTTTTTAGTTCTTAGCAATAATTGATAGAGAAGAAAAGGATTAAAATTTCGCGCCTTAAACGAAATGGGCAGACTAGAATCAGCCGTATTCTATGAGATACAATAGTATGGTAGAAAGAAAGATCTGAATCTTTCTACCATACTATCTAGTATTGTTATTTTAGTGTATTGTATAAAGTTGTATTCTAATACAGGGTAATTTAATATAGATCAATCGACAATAGTATCGTCATATTCCTTTCCTATATATGTAAATCAATTACATATATACTATAGTAGTAATGTATATTACTCTAGTGTCCCGATTCTATTTCTTTGCTTTATCTATTTGTATTTAATTTGTATTGATTTCAATAAATTTAAAATAATCGAAAGCGACTCTTACGATTCTAATTCGTAGAATACATTACTCCACTAAAATCCAAGAGAATTTCGAAATTAATATATTTTCAATTTCTATTTCAATTTTAAAATTGAAATAGAATTTGAAATAGTGAAATTCAAAATAAAAAAAAACTTTGCCGAATGATCTATAAAAAAAAATGATACAGTTTAGGAACTAAACTCAATTAGTAGTAATTCTATAGTCCACTTCTTCCCCATACTACTAATGAAAGGGAAAACGTAAAGACTACCATTAAAGCAGCCCAAGCAAGATTTACTATATCCATGTGAATTATGTCCTCTATCTCTATGAAGGAATTATTCAATTATTGTTCACTAATAAATAATAGTGGAATCACTGACGAAGAGTCAAAAGGTTATTCTGACCCAACATTGTTGATGAACCAATCCACTAAATCCAATTATAACAAGTTCTTAGAGGATTTCTAGTATAATGAGAAAATATTAAGCACAAGCAAAATATGCGGAGAACTCCTTGTAAGTATCAAAGAAATGCTACTACCATGTAGAAAACAGAAAAAACCTATTCGTTCTTTTGGTGCTCTTCATTAAATTAAGTAAAAAGTATAACAATATAGAAGTAAGATAGATCACTATTTATCACATACCCTATTTCTTTCCTGCTTTCCCATTTTATTTTGATCTAATCCTTACCGTCTACCTATTGTCTCTATGAAAATAAAACAATGGGAAGACGTCCTATTATGTTCTTGACTGGGGGTTAACAAAAAATATGAATTTCTTTTTGTACTTTATTAGAAATATATTAAGTATAAGTAAGTAAAAGCCAATTAGACATTCAATCCATATTAATTAGATTGAATGCCGGAGCACTCAAGGACTTCCATGAATATATATACAAAGTATAGTATCTTACGGCCTTTCCGAAACTAAAAATTCAATTGGATTTCCTTTCCGTCCAGCCATCCCATCTAATTCAAGACCCGGTCAGTAGACACTCCATTAGTAATGGCGGGACTATCACGATTTACCTGTTCCTTTTCAGTACTATAATCTTTCCTTAAATCCTATACGCTAAGGGGATTTACAGCATTTTAGAGAACGGAACCCCCAGATACTTAGAATTAGAATCAAGCAAAAACATCCTTTTCCTCCGCTTGTTTCTGCTGGAAAAAATTTGGAAAATTATATCAGCAAAATAGAAAAAAGTATTTCGATTCTTTTGGTGATCAGGCGACACCCGGATTTGAACTGGGGAAAAAGGATTTGCAGTCCCCCGCCTTACCGCTCGGCCATGCCGCCAAAATGATACAAAATATATGAAACAATTTCCCTTACCTTTTTTCTATTGAAAAACAAAAATTTTATTTTTCAGTCACAAAAGAAGAAATTCAGAACAAACTGGAACCGTTAACTATTAGTTCATAAATGATTCTGGAATTTCATCGAAGGCTTCCTTAATGATATAAGAAAATCGAAATTGATACATAACTAATTAGTCGCGATTTTTTTATTGAAAAAAATCCTTCTCAATTTAAATTATAACAGCAATTATGGGTATATGTAAATCCCAGAACATAAATTGTTACACAATGTTATCTAATTGGGTATCTTATCTGGATAAGATGCCCATAAGTAATTTTCAGGAAAGTATCATGCTTAAATTGTCATTTTCAAAATTTTTCTTTGAAAATTATGATAGAGCATAACATGTTCTGTCCTGAATAGAGCTCTAATAAAGGGGGAGCAGCATATGTATATATAGATAGCTATAGTTAGATTTAGATCTGCACATGTTTATTAATCAAAATACGCCTTCTTATACACTTCAATTATACACTTCAATCATATTCTACTTCTACAAATTTGACTAAAAAAATAGGTAAAAATATCTCTCTTCTCTGCGAATTTTTTTTTAACAATGAACTAATGAATCCACGAAAAACGTTTCGTACGAAAAATTCTATATTGTTTCTGATTATTATGTCTTTGTCTCATTATCTCATTGAACAGATCAAATCCTGAATACATTTATGGTCTCCAATTGGAATACGGAATATCATAATAATGGTAGAAATTGAATCCCTTTTCGTTTTGATATTCTATACAAAATGCCATAAGTTTAAGTAGAATTTGTACAATTTATCAAGCCCTTTCCTTTCCATCTGTTGTCCAATTTGAGTCAAAAAATTATCTTTCTTCCT